AATCCGTCCAGTCCTACGTGAAACACTTTTTGGTATAGATTTTGCCATATTTTATCATTTCATAAATATAAGTCAGATATATGGATATATCCATTTTATGTCAAAACAGATCTTTTATTTTGATTTGTTCATCGGTTCCTTTAGAGAGTCCCTTTTCGAAAGATTATCCTTGTCTTTGTTTATGTCTCGGGTTGGAACAAATTACTATAATGCGTCCTCTCCTACGGATCAGTCGACATTTTTCACAAATTTTACGAACGGAGGCCCTTATTTTCATAGTTGTTATTCCTTAACTGAATTGCGAATTTACTTATTGGAAGAAAATAAGTTTCTTGAAATTTTTGAACAGTGACTTGTATCCTCATGAAAGGAATGTTGAAAAACCGCCTAATCATTCGAATCCTTGTTGTGGAGTCTATAAATTATACGCCCTCCATTTGAACCATAACGACTTACTTCAATTTTGACTCTTTTGGCTCTATCTCCAGGTAGTACACGTATAAAACTGTGTCGAGCCCTTCCTGAAACATAACTTCGAATCTGACTTCAGTATATAAACGAACCCGGAGCATACCATTGGGAAGTGCTTCAGTAATTAAACCTTCATGAATCCATTCATTTTTCTTTTTTCATTCCAGGCAAAACCCCCTTGAAGTATCAACTAATGTAGGAGGAGTGATATTAGACAACTTGTCTTTTTTCGTTTTTTTTTGTCACAAATTAGGAAGTTCCGGATATAATTCGGGTATCAGAAAGATTACCATATATAACACAAAATTTCTCCGCCAATTCTTTCTAGTCGAGCCGCACGGTCTGTCATTATACCCCTAGAAGTAGAGAGAATTACAATCCCCATCCCGTCTAAAATTCTCGGAATTCGTTGATAGTTCGAATAGATTCGGAGACCAGGTCGACTGATTCGTTTTAAATTTAAACTGGTTCTATATGGTCTTTTCCTATTCCTTCTATGTCGTAGGGTTAAAACCAAAAAAGATTTGTTGTTTTCCACAAGTTTCCTTACGTTTTCGAGAAAACCCTCTCGTAAAAGTATTTTAACAATGTTTTCGGTGATGTTAGTAGAGGCTATTCGAACCGTTCCTTTTCTATCCATGTCAGCATTTCGTATAGAAGTTATTATGTCAGCAATAGTGTCCTTACCCATGATAAACCAAAATTATTGTTACTTCCGAATTTTTATATAATCAACATTTTTATATAATCAACATGTTCGTTTTATTTATGAAAATTATTAAAAGTATATGCGTGAGACATAATCTACTAATTTATCTATTTTAATTAAAGACTATCACTCTATCGCGATCTCGTATTATAATACCTCAGGTGCTAATGAAACTATTTTAGTAAAATTTAACTGTCTCAATTCCCGTGCGATCGCGCCAAAAACTCGAGTTCCTTTTGGATTTCCTTCTTGATCAATGACAACTGCAGCATTGTCATCATATCGTATTATCATACCGTTGTCACGCTTGAGTTCTTTACAAGTACGTACAATTACAGCTCTGATCACTTCGGATTTTTGTAGAGGCATATTTGGTACTGCTTCCTTGATCACAGCAACAATAACGTCACCAATATGAGCATATCGGCGATTACTAGCTCCTAGGATTCGAATACACATTAATTCTCGGGCACCGCTGTTGTCTGCTACATTCAAATGGGTTTGAGGTTGAATCATATCATTTTTTTAATCTGTTTTTTTAATGTAAAGTAAAGCAAAGGACGAAGTAAAAAAAAAAAAAAGAAAACCTGCAATTGTTTTTTTTATACCCAAGACTTCTTTCCTTTGGTTCAACATTCCTATCCAGAAATAATGAATTGAGTTCTTATAGGCATTTTGGACGCCGCTATTGAAATAGCCTTTCGAGCTATATTTTCGGCTACTCCACCCATTTCATAAAGTATTCTACCTGGTTTAACGACAGCTACCCAATATTCGGGGGATCCTTTCCCCGAACCCATACGAGTTTCCGTAGGTCTTACTGTAACTGGTTTATCTGGAAATACACGTACCCATATTTTTCCCCCGCGACGTACATTTCGTGTCATTGCGCGTCGCCCTGCTTCGATTTGTCTAGATGTGATCCAAGCGGGTTCAAGTGCTTGAAGAGCATATCTACCGAAACAAATATGATTACCTCGATAAGAAATTCCTTTCATTCTTCCTCTATGTTGTTTACGGAATCTTGTTCTTTTGGGGTTATAGTTGATGGGTCTTTCTCAATTCCATCTCTACTACAGAACTGGACGTGAGAGTTTCTTCTCATCCAGCTCCTCGCGACTGAAACGATTAAAAAAGATTTTATCCAGATATACATATATTTAATAAAGAATATACTGAATCATAGGATTCTTTGAAATTTCATCTAATTAATCTATTCGAAATTTATATATCGTGTTTAGTTAGATCTATATTATAGATCTATAATTAAACATGTATTCTATTTATAGATAATGTCAATGTATTTTTTTTTTATAACGT